CCAATATTAGCACTGATGGTACGGAAATGTAACTCGCTATTTAAACAACTATTCAGAGTTCCTAGAGCTCCCTGTAAGGCTTGTTGGAAAACTTGTTGTCGGACCTGATTAATTGCTCTTTGTTGTTCAAAATGAAGGGTTTCATTTTTGTAATTTTCTAATTGTTCCAAACTAGAAGAAGTAGCATTAATCAAATTGGCTTTTTCTCGTTCTATCTCAGAGTATCCGTTCATTCGATACTCATCTGCTTCCATTTCCACTTTCCGTAAACGAGCCCGGGCTCTTTCGAGCTGTTCAATGGCCCCTCTACGTAATTCTTCCGAATTTCGAATAGTACTCAAAATCCTCTGTTTTCGATTATCTAATAAATCGTTTAATGAAAGTAGATTATCTTACCATTAATTTCACAACTTCCATGATCTCTTCCCGAACCAAACATGAATCTTTCGATTCATTTGGCTCTCACGCTCCATTTTTTATTTTATGGACATTCCCGTATCTTTTTTTAATATAATGAGCCTATCCTCTCTATTTCTGTTTGTATTCAAACATATCAAAACCGATACAAGAACAGAATATTAGGAGGACTCTTCCGACCAGACAAAAAATCTATAATTGTCAGCAAAGTTGTTTCTTTATTTGTTCTTTATTTCATTGAAAATATAGAAAATTTCAATTTATTTCCTTTTTTATTCAAATCCAAAAATTCCCCCTTTTTATACATAACATAGGTTGCCGATTCGGCATTGGATAATATAATAAAGGGCAAGGCGCCCTTTCTTTATTCTAGTAAATGGTTCAAATCATTTTATCGATATGAGTGTTCTATATCGGAAAAATTATCAACTATTCTTTTTTAAACCATTTCGTTATTAACGTAGTGGTAGAAAGAGTACCATGTTGTGCCCGGACTTCAAACAGTTTAGCTTTAACCATGTTAATGGTCTCACATTATTGGTTGGTTGATAGAGAATCAAAGTTAACTTACCAATGAATAACGAAATGCTATGGTTCTTACATATGATTTATGAATTTACTCAGAAGGAATTCGTCGAGATTATGCACTTTTTTCCTATTTATCCTATAAAAATATAGAATAACATAAATAAAGTGCAGTCGGTTAGATCCAACCTATTCGTGAAATATACAACTCGCACACACTCCCTTTCCAAAAAAAATCAATACACCAAGCACTACACTTAGATTTATTGGATTTGTTGCTAAAATATCGGTATTAAACCCGAAACTCCCGGCGGATGGCCAGTGGCCTAAGGAAACGAAAGAATCGGTTACATTTTTCATATGCTCTCCTCTTATAGATAAGACTAAGAAAGAACAGAGTTCTTTTTGTATCACTTGACTCGCCCTTTTTTTTATCGATTTCTTTTTCTTAATTTCCCGTTTTTTTTTTTCATGTTAATGGGAGTAGATTAAATCTATTTATTGAATTTGAGATTGAGAATTACAAAATTTCTTATTTTTTTTTTGAAGTATCCGATAAGATACTTATTAAGTTAGATCCTGGGTCTCGTATCAATTGCAAAATATCTCCTTTGTTCAAACACTTCCTAAAAGAAAAATTCCATCGTACTAAACTAAGGACGGGAAGGGAGAAAGCGAGTGAATCCACAAATTCCCCATCCTCAAATCACTCCTTCCCGGGGTATTGTCGCAACAAATACATATACATAATTGTAGGAATAAAGTATTGATATAATTCACAGAAGCAAATGGCAACGAGTTAATAAAATAAGAAAAAAGTAGGTAACGTACTTTTTTACATTTTCATTCTAGGATTAAATTAAACAAAAGGATTCGCAAATAAAAGCGCTAATGCCACGACCAGTCCATAAATTGTTAAAGCTTCCATAAAAGCTAGACTAAGTAATAAAGTACCTCGTATTTTTCCTTCTGCTTCTGGTTGTCTCGCAATACCTTCTACGGCTTGGCCTGCAGCAGTACCTTGACCAACTCCAGGTCCAATAGAAGCAAGCCCTACGGCCAATCCAGCAGCAATAACGGAAGCGGCAGAAATCAGTGGATTCATGATGATAGGTTCCTCGCACCAAAAAAAAAAAATGGTTAATGATACAATCAACCAATGAATTATTACTTATTTGATCACAAAAATCTATTGAGTCGAAGTAACTAAAACTTCGAATAAAATAAAAAAATAATGAAATTAATATAGAAATATAGATAGAGATAACCCCTATATAACTAGTATATATCTAATATCACATATACATTTGTTTCTTTCATAACGTAAACCGCCCGCGTTTTCTTTTTATATTGAATCGGATTCTAGAAGAATTCTTCGAAAAATATACAGGGGCTGTGGCTGGCCTTATAAACATTCCATATATCTAGTGGTGACCCCCACTAACCCATCCGCCATTTCGTAATATCGTCTATCTTTCCTCCTACAACTCTAGTCGTATATATATATGTATTTATCTATTATGTTCCTCAACTAAGAACCAATCTTGAACTATGCATTGCCTCAATTGGGATAAGCTTAAAAATAAAGACTATTTCGAAAACTAATCAATGATGACCCTCCATGGATTCCCCTATATAAGCCGCGGCTAAAGTTGCAAAAATAAGAGCTTGAATACCGCTTGTAAATAATCCAAGAAACATGACAGGTATAGGAACTACTAAAGGTACTAAAGAAACAAGAACAACAACTACTAATTCATCAGCTAATATATTCCCGAAAAGTCGAAAACTAAGAGATAAAGGTTTTGTGAAATCTTCTAGGATGTTAATTGGTAAAAGTATTGGAGTTGGTTGAATGTATTTTCCGAAATAACCCAATCCTTTTTTGGTAAGACCCGCATAAAAATATGCTACTGACGTGAGTAAAGCTAAAGCAACAGTAGTATTTATATCATTTGTGGGGGCGGCTAGCTCCCCATGAGGTAACTGTATGATTTTCCAAGGTAAAAGGGCACCTGACCAATTCGAAACAAAAATAAATAGGAACATAGTTCCAATAAAGGGAACCCAAGGACCATATTCTTCTCCAATCTGGGTTTTGCTCAAGTCTCGAATAAATTCAAGGACATATTCGAAGAAATTCTGACCGTCGGTCGGAATGGTTTGTGGATTCCGAACGGATATGATGACTGAACCTAATAAGATAGCAATTACGACCCAAGAAGTGATAAGTACTTGGGCATGAATTTGTAAACCTCCTATTTGCCAATATAAATGTTGGCCTACTTCTACACCTGATATATCGTATAACCCTTTGAGTGTTTTAATGGAACATGGTATAACATTCATATTGTCCTCTGACAGAAATCGAACTGAAAAAAAGAATTATTTTGATTCAACCATCTCTTTCTCGACTCATCTACTTTCATCATTAATCATATAGTTAGGATATCAAGAAATCACATAACATAATATCAATATCCCATTTTATCTCTTTTAAAAAATGAAAGACAAGAATAGTAACCGATCCAATAAATTAAATCAAAATAATTAACTAATCCTATTATTATTATTCTTAATCATAACATAATCAACGACTTCTTATATAGCTAGAACGGCCCTCACAAATTGCGGATACCAATTTGTTAAGAATCAATCGGATTGAAGCTATAGCGTCATCGTTGGCTGGAATCGAAATATCTGCGAGATCTGGGTCACAATTTGTATCGATTAAACAAATCGTCGGAATTCCCAAAATGACACATTCTCGAAGAGCTGTATATTCTTCTTGCTGATCAACGATTATTACAATATCGGGCAATTCAGTCATATATTTGATCCCGCCCAGATATGTTTGCAAAGTAGATAATTTTCTCTTCAACATTGCTGCATCTCTTTTAGAGAGACGGTTGAGTTTCCCCATCTTTTGTTCTGCTCTTAAGTCTCTGAACTTATGAAGTCTCGTTTCCGTAGTGGACCAATTCGTTAACATACCGCCGAGCCATTTTCTATTAACATAATGACATCGAGCCCTTATTGCAGCTGATGCTACTAAATCCGCTGCTTTATTTTTGGTACCAACAATTAAGAAGTTTTTTCCTCGACTTGCTGCATCAAAAACTAAATCGCAGGCTTCCGATAAAAAACGAGCAGTTCTAGTGAGATTTATAATATGAATACCTTTACGCTTTGCAGAGATGTAAGGGGCCATTCTAGGATTCCATTTCTTAGTACCATGACCAAAATGAACTCCTGCTTCCATCATCTCTTCCAAATGGATGTTCCAATATCTTCTTGTCATCTTTCCCACGCTTTCTTTTTTTTTTTTAACAAATAAACAAATAAATAATTGTTCCTACGGAACCTTCTGCCGGGATTGGCCGTTGATACACAGCCCAAACCATTAATTTTTTTTTATTACTTAACTTAATTTCTTCATTTTATTTAGTACCCAATCAATAACTAGTAAAGTAAAAAAGAAAAATATCTCCTTAAGAATTATGAATTCTCTTAAATGATTTTTCTGGTGTGTCATAGAAATTGCTTGGGGCGCAAGAACAAAAAAATTCTCTATGGTGTAACAAAATATCTCTCATTTCCAACTCGAATAGATTTTTCTTTTTTATTTCCAAATGAATGTCTTGCTTTGAACGGTGCACTAATTTTTTGAATCCAGTACCGACAGGGATAATCCCCCCCAAAACAACATTTTCTTTCAGACCCTTCAACCAATCAATACGACCCCGTAGAGCAGCTTTTGCCAAAACTCTAGCAGTTTCTTGAAAACTTGCTTCGGATATGAAACTTTGAGTATTCAGAGATGCCCTCGTTATTCCCAATAAAATTGCCCGATAACAGATTGCTTCGTCTAAAGCACGCCCTGCTCGTTCCGCTCGCAACAATCCGATTAGTTCTCCAGGTAAAAAAACATTAGACATTCCATCTTCTGAAACCAACACTTTTGATGTTACTTGCCGTACAATAATCTCTATATGTCTATTATGGATCTGTACCCCCTGGGATCGATAAACCTTTTGGATCTTATTAACCAAAGAGATACGACTTTGGGCTATGGTTAGCTCAGCTCCAATTAAGAATCCCCAAGGAATTCCAAGAACTCTTGGTATACGCTCGTTCCAACCTTCAACTCTCCTTTCAAGGTTCATCGATATTGAACCAATCGAGCGCACTTCTAAGATTTGTTCCACTTTTGGAAGACCTTGCGTTATGTCACCAGATCGGGATTTTTCATATATAAATGTAACTAATGTATCTCCTTCAGAAAGGGTTTCCCCATAATGTCCATGAACAGTCGCTCCTGGAGTGGCCAAATAAGGCTTAGCTGATCTTATAATTAAAGAGTCAACATGAACAATGAAAATTTGACCAGATTTTTTTATGTGTGGTCCATATTTAAATAGACATATATTTTCACAAATAAATTGTCCAATGCTAATTATTGTGGATGTCTCTTCACAATAATTGTAATGTAGAAAGCACCAATTCAAATGGGATGGATTCAAAATGATGTTATTGCATGGACTGGGATTATAAATCCTCCTATTTTCATCTATTAAACAGTATTTAAGTACTTCAAGTACTTGGAAAGTCTGTTTAAAATTGTCAAGTACCCAATATTTGTTTAACAAGATCTGATTATGAGTTATTAAATGGTAAGATGAATAAAAGTTCACTATTTTAGGTACTATTGTACCTAAGGGGCCCAACAAACCCCTAATTGGAGTTATGGGATTCGATTCTTTTGCCACATTGTTATATTTCGAACCGTTGAATGGACCAACTCGAAAACAATTGAATGATGACAAAATTCTCAAAGATTGGCCTTCCTTATTTCGATTCAACAACGTACCAATAGTTCCTTGATGCTGGGTAACTAATGGAATCTTCACTTTGGAATAAAAAGGATTGATATTGGTGCGATCTAATCCATTATCAGGAATCAATCCCGAACCTGCCGTATCGTACCTTTTTCCGGTATATGAAATAGTAGACTTGACTAATTCAATTCTTATGAAATCACGAATCAGATCATTTGCCCTTACTTCAACAAAGGAAGCATGAACCTCTTCCATAGAACCGTTTTTTTCTTGGTCCCAATTCAATACTAAGCAAGTCCGAACTAATTGAATACTTGTGTGATAAATTCCTCGAATTGACTTTCCATTTCCATAAAGGATATAATTGACAACTCTAAGCTGGACATTTTCTTTTTCCTGCAAGAGATCTTGAGGGAAAAGTTTTGCTAAATTTATCCCATCAGCTATTTCATATGTGACTACGGGTCGAACCAAAACAAAATACTTTTTTTTGATAGGTGTGATCCGTTGGACATAGATCCAATTTTTCGATTTTGTTTTTGATTCCTTAGAATTTTTTTTTTCCGTTCCTGGTGGTATCAAAATGCCACTGTGTCTGGATATCTTATCTGTCTCTCCGGGAAAATGAATATCTCCAGAAAAGATTTTCAGTTCAATACTTTTTTTTTTTCTCTCCACTCGGACTAATCCACCTACTCGGCTTCTTGTATTTGTATTTAAAGCGAGTTGTGTATCCACTCCAATGATACTATTGTTCCGGACCATTATAGACGAAGATCCGGGTAAGATATGCACCTCTTCGGGAATAAAAAAAAACCGATCCACTTTCATTTGGTATTTCGGACTAAATTCTTTTGCTCCTCGATACTCAATCAAATCTTCTTTTTTTACTATTGAATCCACCTCCGCGGTCCCATATTTAGTAATTCCCGAACTCTTTCTTCTGTATCGTGGATCATCAAAATAAGCAAGAATACTATTTCTACGTAAAATACCATTTATGGGTATTTCAATCGAAATACCAAAAGAGGGTATTAATTCTTTCTCTCGTTCTTGATCGTATTGTAATGGGATGAGAAATCTATTTCTTCGTCTTTTCGCCAAGAAATCAGAATTCTCTTGGAGAATCGAAGGGTATATGAAATTCCAATGACCATTGGATATAATTCGATCAAGTCTTGAATAATCAAGAATTTCCCTATCTTTTTTACGAGTACCAGAAGGATCCAACAATTTATGTCTTACTCGATCCTTAGTGATTGAGAGGTCAGAGCTATATCTTTCGTCGACAGAAAAAGAATGAACATTCATTTGATCCTGATCCTTGTGAAGCGAAAAAGACACTATACTGGATCTGCACGGACCCCCCGCTAATATCCATAAATGACTTGTTTTTGGTAATAGATGAACATTACTATATGTATATTCAGGTGCGTGGTAGACATCAGTACTCCAGTGCATTTCTCCCTCTGATTCAGAATAAATATGTTTTCGAACCCTCTCTTTAAAATGAAAAGTAGACGTTCCGGCACGAATCTCGGCAATCACTTGTTCAGATTCTACATATTGATCATTTTGAACTAAAATCAAACTTTTTGGTGGAATATTCACACTATGTATAATATCCCGACTCTCAATAGTTACATACAAGTCTATAGAACATAGAAAAGCAGGATGCCCATGACGGGTACGTGTGGGATGAACCAAATACTCATTGAAC